TAATCATCCACGCCTGAAACGTATCTTAATGCCTGAAAGTTGGATAGGATGGCCTTTACGTAAGGATTATATTGCCCCTAATTTTTATGAAATACAAGATGCTCATTGAATAATCAGAAACTAATCTTCACTTCTACAACTCCAGATATTCAAAGAATTTTTGTACATTCTCTTCGAGATCAAACATAGTAATTGAAGTTTCATTCACATATTATTTTTTTTTTTAGTTATTGGGTTAAAATAAATACTAAAAAAAAAAAATTAGAGGATTCATTGAGATTCTCAAATTTTGAAGATACTTTTTCGAATGAGCCGAGCCACTAGGATGAAACTAAAAGAGTTCCGCATTATGAACTATGTACCGCGCACATCACTTAGATGGGCTATAGAAAGTAACATAGGAGGAAATGAAGAAATAGAATCTGAAAAAAATATAGAAGGAAATGAAAGAGGATCATATTCTATTTGTACTGTATCTGAAATGAACTTTGGCTATTCCCATCCTTCAACTCCTCTAGACTATACTTTTTCTCTTTCAACTAACTAATTTAGCCTTTCGAATATGTATAAAGTATTAACGTTTTTTTTGAACAAAAGGAGACACAGTATGGACAAATAAAAAAACAAGAGGAAACAAAATGGAATTCTTTTGTATACTTTATATACATATGATATATATAAGGGGTATATCTCCGACATTTAGATGGATAAATATGTATCACGATTTATACTATTAATGAATATGTATGTCGACCCATATCAATTAATTTTTAGAATATATACTCATACAAATTACTCATGTGCCAGGAACCAGATTTGAACTGGTGACACGAGGATTTTCAGTCCTCTGCTCTACCAGCTGAGCTATCCCGACCATTCACGACGCATCATCCTCATTTTATTTTAATATAGGACTTGGGTCTATGTCAATTAGTCAATTAGAAAAACGAAAAAGTATTACAAAGTATTATACAGGATCTAATAGAATTTCTTGGATCTTCAAAAATAAATTTTCAAAGTTTCAGTACAGTACAAGTAATGATATGTATTGTTAATTATTCAAATTTAATGGATTCCTTGCTCAAATCATTTGTACTGTACGCGTATCATATATATCACACACAAGTCTTGTGATAAGAAAAAATTTTCGCTCAGATCCATTTGTGAAAGAAAAGAGTAGAATGAGAATGAATGATAAATATAACGAATTTTGATTTGAATCGCTAACAAAACGATAAAATGAAAATAAATAATTAGGGAGTCAACCGGGTCGTTTTGGGGATAGAGGGACTTGAACCCTCACGATTTCTAAAGTCGACGGATTTTCCTCTTACTATAAATTTCATTGTTGTCGATATTAACATGTATAATGGGACTCTATCTTTATTCTCGTCCGATTAATCAATTATTAAAAAGATCTATCAGACTACGGTGGAGTGAATGGTTTGATCAATGAATATTCGATTCTTTTTTCAATTTTTAATCGATTCACAACAAGTCTTTCATTTTTCATATAAATATAAATATAAAAAAATACAGATTTGGGTCGTCATTAATCATTTTGAGATAGTATTTCAGTACTATACGTATGTATATAGGTTTATCCTTCATCCTTGCTGAAGTTTCGATGGAAGGATTCCTTTACTAACACAATGCAGCCAACTCCATTTGTTAGAACAGCTTCCATTGAGTCTCTGCACCTATCCTTTTTTATTTTCGGTTTATGAAACCCTTGTTTATTTTCATAAAACAGGATTTGGCTCAGGATTGCCCATTTTTAATTCCAGGGTTTCTCTGAATTTGAAAGTTCTCACTTGGTAGGTTTCCATACCAAGGCTCAATCCAATTAAGTCCGTAGCGTCTACCAATTTCGCCATATCCCCTCTTTTTTTTGATGTGATTAAGATCACATCATGATGCCGCCCCCCCCCCCTTTTCTTTCATTTCTATTATGCTGGACCGGTTGAATTCATTAGATACCGGTTCCTATATTGAAAAGTTTTTTCTACTATTTGATTTCTTGTATATTTTCTTTCATCTCTATCGGAGACCCGTATTTGGTCCAATCAGAAATGATTCTATCATTTCTATATCATCAATTCAATATAGATCGCATAACATATATATTATAGTATAATATATATTTATTATACTTATATATGCCCCTATTTCTACCGTTTTTAGCGTGCAATTTAAAATACTTGAACGGTCGATTCTTTTTTTTTTTTTTCGTCTTAGCTTTCACCTTTCCGAATGAAACCAGAGGAGTGTTTCATTATGATCTGGATTGCGCTTTTATCTTTCATGTTATTCTTAGGGCAGGCCTTCTATAACATAACAAAAAAAAACATTATAACATAACAAAAAAACGAAAAGGAAGATTTGAGTATTATTAATTTTAAATTCAATTAATAGCCATAACTAAAACTAATAAAATGGCTATAACTAACCATTCCGTTAATTTAGAATTAGAAGAGAATTCAAAATAAAATTATTTATTAATTAAATATGAAATTATTTCGAATTATATATAATAAATAATAATATTATAAGATTGTAATATACAATAAATATAGAAATGTAATATACAATAAATATAGAAATGTAATATACAATAAATATAGAAATAGCAATAAATATAGAAATAGAATAAGATTCTAAACTTAATTACATTACTTTACTCGATTTTATTTAAAATGATATATTAAAATATATTTTAAAATTAAATTAAAATGAAATATATATATTTCTATATATAAAATATATATGAAATATAATAAAATTATGTAATAAAAAATAGTAAACATAGAATAGTCAAAAAAATCTTACCATCTAATTAAGCTAATTAAGATATTTATTATTGATAAACATATATTTGAGAAATAGATCAAAATTTTATATCGCGATATTTAATAATATCGCTATATTAATAGGTATGTTCTATAATATTCAAATATCCAATATGTTTGGAAATTCTAAAATTCTATTTTCTATTCTTCCTTATTTTTGATATTTCTATTTTTCTATATATCATATTTCTTATGAATTTCTATTTTTCTATATATCATATTTCTTATGAAATAGCTAAGAATGAACAGTTAATATCTCAGTAGTTTACTAAATTAGTATACGTGTACAATTTATGTTATGTGAGCCCGCTTAGCTCAGAGGTTAGAGCATCGCATTTGTAATGCGATGGTCATCGGTTCGATTCCGATAGCCGGCTTTTCTCCGTTTGTTTGATTTTTTATTTTTTACATAATTGATAATGTGAAATCAAAGCGAAAAACTTCTTTCCCTTTTCCCAAGGGTCACCCTATCATCTCGTAGGAACTTCCAATTATGAATAAAAATGGGATTGGAGGAGTTCGGTCTCTGTAGAACAAATCAATCAAGAAAAGAACCCTGAATTTTTTTTATTATTATTTTAAATTCTTTTTATTTATATAATACAATTATTTATATACAATAAGGTCCGGATATTGATACAATTCCTCTAATTATTCTTTGTAATACAATACTTCAGTAAATTTCGATTAATTTATCATATTTTAGTTTAGTTTTAATTTTGTTTTATGAAATTTCATAAAAAATAAGGAGTCTTTATGTCACGTTACAGAGGGCCTCGTTTCAAAAAAATCCGTCGTCTGGGGGCTTTACCGGGACTAACTAGTAAAAAGCCTAGAGCCGGAAGCGATCTTAGAAACCAATCGCGCCCCGGAAAAAAATCTCAATATCGTATTCGTTTAGAAGAAAAACAAAAATTGCGCTTTCATTATGGTCTTACAGAACAACAATTACTTAAATACGTTCGTATCGCCGGAAAAGCCAAAGGATCAACAGGTCAGGTTTTACTACAATTACTTGAAATGCGTTTGGATAACATCCTTTTTCGATTGGGTATGGCTTCGACTATTCCTCAAGCCCGCCAATTAGTTAACCATAGACATATTTTAGTTAATGGTCGTATAGTAGATATACCAAGTTATCGCTGTAAACCCCGAGATATTATTACAGTGAGGGATGAGCAAAAATCTAGGGCTCTGATTCAAAATTATCTTGATTCATCCCCCCGCGAGGAGTTGCCAAACCATTTGACTCTTCACCCATTCCAATATGAAGGATTCGTCAATCAAATAATAGATAGTAAATGGGTCGGTTTGAAAATAAATGAATTGCTAGTTGTAGAATATTACTCTCGTCAGACTTAACCCCAACTAAAATAACAAGGGTTCGGACAATTTTGACCTCTCCATTTTGGCTTAAGTAAAGGGACCCGGGGTAAGTAAGGTAAGGGGTTTGATCTGGGGATTTTGATCTCATTCATGTATCATAGATCGGTAGGGGATTTTCATTCCTTGTCCATTTTGCCCAGTATTTTTCGTACCACAGAAGATTTGGATTAGGAATACATAATCGATATCAAAGAAAAGAAAGGTCTAACTGTTGGAGTATACATTCTTATTTGATGCATTGCAGTCAGTAACATTGGTGAATTAGGTGAAGAGTACGGAAAGAGAGGGATTCGAACCCTCGGTAAACAAAAGTCTACATAGCAGTTCCAATGCTACGCCTTGAACCACTCGGCCACCTCTCCTACATAATGATTATGGCCAAAAAACCGAGTTAATAGTGAGTCATTCATATTATTTTGGATAGGTATCTACATTGAATTAAAATTATTAAAAAATTGAACTCTAAAAATAGAAAACTTTTCATCAAAGACAAATCCTTCCGCATAAATCTTTTTTGTGAAAAATTGTAAAATAAAGATATATCTATTCATGTTTGCGAAGATGGGGTTTCCGCCCTTTCTAATATTTATACCGGATTTAATCTCTCAATTGAAACGAATTCAACGATTGATCCATTTTTTTAGACTGTGTTTAATGGATATCTTTAGATCATTATTCAATTTTCATAAAAATTCTAAAATGCCTTTCCAGTTTTAGATTTTTCAACAACAACTCCTTACTCCAACTTCTTAACCCATAGATTGA